CCAGTATACTAGTATATTATTAGCGATGGAATACAAGTAATTCCAAATAGCTTGAAGAAAAACAGTATAAACAAAACAAGCAAAAGGCCCTTCATTATTTATTATTATTTTTGACCATACAGAATTGCATCGATCAACAAGAACTTTAGTCTTTTTTTTCAACTTAATGTTTCGAAATACATGGCTCTAAAAATTCATTTCGGACAATTGAACCTTCTCAAACTGTTTCTTTTTAAGAACCAAAAAGATTTGTGCCAGAATAACAGATGCCAAGAAGAAAAAAAGGCCTTGGACACGCGATGGATCTTGAAGTACTATTTCTGCATCTCCCTGACCAAATCCACCCACATTGGGATTACTCGTTAATGGTTGATCAAGCTTGATGGATTCACCCTCTGAAACAAGAAGTTCTGGTCCCGGAGGTATAATATCAACGACTGAGTGTCCATCCAATGCATCCGCTATGGTTATTTCATACCCCCCTTTTTCTTTACGTATTATTTTGCTTACTATACCCGATGCTGTAGCATTATAGACTGTATTGTTACTCTTGCTCCCATCGGGATAAATCTGACCCCTTCCCCTATTCCCGCCCACGTATATCGGATATTTTAAGAAGTAAACGTCTTTCTTAGTAATGGGGTCCGGAGATAAAATAGGAAAAGTGATTTCACTATATTTCTGACCAGGAACAGGACCTATCACAAGAATATTTTTTTTAGTAGGACGATAACTCTGAAAAGAAAGATTGCCCATCTTTTCTTTCATTTCCGGAGAAATACGATCGGGGGGGGCTAATTCGAATCCCTCAGGTAAAATAAGAACGGCCCCTACATTCAAAGACCCCTTTTTCCCATTAGAAAGAACTTGTTTCAGTTGAATATCATAAGGAATTCTAACAACTGCTTCAAATACAGTATCAGGAAGTACGGCTTGTGGAACCTCAATATCCACGGGCTTATTAGCTAAATGACAATTGGCGCATACAATACGCCCAGTCGCTTCTCGTGGATTTTCATAACTCTGTTGTGCAAAAATGGGATATGCATGTGAAATAGATGTCCAAGTTATTACATATATAAATATAATGATCGATACGGAAATGGGTCGAGTCATCTGTTCCTTTATCCAAGAAAAGATATTTCTATTTTGCATGGTCCAATCATTGATCCCGAAAATTTCTACAATAAATTGGGTAGGTTGCTAGTAGAGTTCCCTATCCACGATTCTGCTATTTTACTGGAATCCAGGAGGAATTTCCTAGATGGATAGAAACATAAAGAATGAGTAAGATTAAAAAGGTTTGTTTATGTACGAAGTAAAAAACATTATGATTAGATTCATATCAGTGGATCATTCTTTAGTCATTCATTGAATGATAAATCACTACAAGTGACGGAGATACACGATTTAAATAACGGAAGATCCAATATTTTAAAATTGTATCTAGAATGACTGGAAAGGTGGAAACAAGACCAGATATAATCTGATTATTATGAGAAAATCCAAAATCCTTGTATATAGAACTAATAATTAGTTCCCAACCGCGAGGCGAGTGGAATCCGATACAAAAATCAGTTAATAAAAGAATAGAAAAAGCTTTTATTGTGTCGCTTAAGTTATAGATAAATTCCCGAACCCAAGAATTAATAAGAACAAGTTCTTCATTACCTAGAATAGAATAACCACTTAGAATAGCGAAACTTATTAGATTTGTCGAAAAGTGTAAAATGGTATGGATATGACCCTCATTGTACATCTTGACCAATTGTATCGTTTCTTTGTGTATTCCTATACGAAACTTTTGTATATGTGTATCCGGGTACTCCTTTATCATTTCGTCCAAAAGGAAGAGTTCTTCTAATTCTATGAATTTTTCTAGAACGTTCTTTTCTTGAATCTCATTCAAAACAATTTCGGATTGCCTAGCATTCCACCAATTAGTAACCAAAGATTCCATACTTTTATTAAATGAGAGAGAAATCCACCAGGGCAAAAAGACTATAGATGTAAGATATAGAAGGGGGTTGAATGCTTTCTTTTTTGGCATTTTTAATCTTTGAATTGTTAATGAAACCACTTCATTCCTCGATTCTATCCAATCTGATATTTCCATGAAACATGAGTTCTATAACAAGGTATTGAATCCATAGACCTATTTCCCCCTTTTTAATTAATTGGTTAGTCCTTGGATCTGGAAACAATATTTTGTTTTATTATTTCTTCATTCGAAGCAATTGCACCCTTTCGATGAATGCCCGAACGAGCAAATGAATCTTTTTTGGATTTAGGGGCAAAAGAACCCCCTTAGATCTATTATTTCAAAAAAACTTCGCTGGCTAGCCGTAGCCGGGGAATAGTTGAGGGAAATTTCGGAAAATATTGTATTGATAAGATGAAATCAAAAACGAGTAGCAAAAAAAAGAGATAAATAGAATGATTGATTCTAGTTATAAACGATCCAATCTTTTGATCATCAAAAAGGAAAAGAAAGGATAAAAATAAACAAAACATCAATTGAAAAAAAATGAAATTACAAGATATGATCCATCTATATCTAACATATCAATTCAAAAATTATTGGACAAAAAAAAAAGATGAATTCTATAGTCTGAACTGTTCAGATAGATGAACCCATACTTAGTTAGTATACTTGTTACTAGTATGAAAAACCGGTTTTGGTGGACAAAAACCACTTTGTTTTCTGTTTTCTGGTTGTTCCATATGCGTCCGCTTTTGCTCGAACGAGCGCCCTGAAAAAACTTAAGTTGTTATATAACAACAAATATAATTCATGAGGTCCTTACTCAACGCTGCGAAAGCATTCATTCTTCAATTCATTTCAAAATACTTCAATTGGTACGCGCAAAAAATAGGCCAATTCCGCAGCCTTTTGTTCAATTTCTCGCGGAGTCAAATTCTCATCAGTACGAGTCAAGGGAACGGCACCCTGGCCTCTGATTTCCATATAAAGTACACGCCGAGGATAAATACCTTCCTTAACCTCTATTCTAATCGACTGGATATCTTTCATAAGGAATCGAAGGAATATGCGACGATTTCTTCCAGGGAATCCCCAACGAAAAATAGACACTATTCCTTTTTTTCTATCGAATCTATCATAACCACTACCTACATTCCACGAAATTGTGCACCACAAATAGGAGCTAATGAACAGACCCGCGATCCCGTAGAAAGACATCACGATCCCTTGTGGAAAAAAAAGTATTTGCTGAGAAGGAAATAAGGATATCAAATTCCTACCAAGGTAACTAGAAGTTCCAACCAATAAGAATCCTAGCGAACCTAAAAAAAGGAGACAAGCCCAACAGAAATTACTTGTTTTTCGAGACCCCGTTATAAGTTCTATCCATATACGTTCTGATCGCCAGTTCATACTAGATCCAGTTGTTTCATTTTATTGGAATTGAGAGAATAACCAAAATGAATTTGACTTTATTTTTTTGTTTTGTTCCCGAAGTAACTCTCATCAACTAGCACTATTATTATGATGTGAACCATTCGGAGTAATTCATCGAATCGGTTAGATATAAAAAAAAGATCCCTTTATAGGATCCCACTATGGATATCTACATACATATAGATATTTTTACTTTACATTTCATACATCTGCCGACCCATAAAAAAATAGATATAATGCAGTTATCCATATATCATGTTTCCAGGTGCATAACAGCTCTTTCATTTGTGTTCGGAAGAATACCCATACATACCCTATTCCACTAAATAAATAGATATCTGTATTATGATCCAAATCCGAGTCTTGAAAAAAAAAATGGATGAGATTGGGTCCCATCAAATCTAGACAATCTTGTTTTTTTGAACATAAAAAGATAGAGAAGCCATTGCAATTGCCGGAAATAATAGACCCACTAAAGGCACAAAAAAAGAGGGTAAGTTGAAAGTTGTCATAGAATGGATACCTCGATTTAATATTTGTACCTGTTATAAAGATATCTTATGATAAGTATATCTATTATCAGTATATAATAATAGGTATAGGTACAAGAAATGAAGAACTAAATAAGTGTACCTATTCACCTTTATATTATCTATTTTTTTTTGATTACTTATTACTATAAATAGAAACTAAATACTTGTTTTGTTCACCTCAAAGAAAAAAAGAACTGAATTAAACGATCTACTTGATTGAATTTTGATTCAAGGGAAAGAAACCGTGAAGCTGAAATAACTCACTCAGAATACCTTTTAAAGGATTACGTGGTACGATTGGGTCGAATAAGCCCTTATGGAATAAATACTCAGCTTCTTGTGAACCATCGGGTACTGTCTTATTCAATGTTTGTTCAATTACTCTTTTACCCGCAAATGCAATGTAGGCGTTAGGTTCGGCAATAATGATATCTCCTAACATACCAAAACTGGCAGTCACTCCACCGGTTGTAGGAGATGTAAGGATTGATACGTAGAATAACTTTTTATTTGATTGATAATTATATGAAGCTGAAGATATTTTAGCCATTTGCATCAAGCTCAAACTTCCTTCTTGCATGCGCGCTCCTCCGGAAGCACACACTATAATAAGAGGTAAAGATCTATTAGTAGCATATTCAATCAAACGGGTGATTTTCTCGCCTACTACGGATCCCATACTGCCCCCCATAAACTGAAAATCCATAATCCCAATTGCTATGGGAATACCCTTTAGTTGACCTATGCCTGTTTGAACCGCCTCGGTTAACCCTGTCTTTTTTTGATAAGAATCAATACGATCTTTATAAGGTTCCTCCTCCGAATGAAATTCAATCGGGTCCACGGAAACCATGTCCTCATCCATAGCATCCCAAGTGTCTGGATCAATCAAAAGTTCGATTCTTTCTGAACTACTCATTTTCAAATGATATCCACATTGTTCACAAATATTCAGTTTTAACCTAAAAAATTTTTTATAATTTAATCCATAACAATTTTCGCATTGAACCCACAAATGTCTGTATTTTTGACTTGTATCGAGATCA